GTTCTGAGAAGTATTTACCATCCGGAAAGAGGAAAAAACGGAGTCTTTGTCTAAAGAAATGCGTTGAGAAAGGGCAGATGTATAGAACCTTTCAACGAGATAGTGCTTTTTCAAATCTCTCAAAATGGAATCTGTTCAAAACATATATGCCATGGTTCCTTACTTCGACAGGGTGCAAATATCTCAATTTCACCCTTTTAGATACTCTTTCAGACCCATTGCCGATACTGAGTAGTAGTCAAAAATTTGTATCCATTTTTCATGATATGATGCATGGATCAGATATATCACGGACAATTCCTCAGAAGATTCTTCCACAATGGACTCCGATAAGTGAGATTTCGAGTCAATGTTTACAGAATCTTCTTCTGTCCGAAGAAATGATTCATCGAAATAATGAGTCACCCGTTCCATTGATATGGGCACATCTGAGATCAACAAATGCTCGGGAGTTCCTCTATTCCTCCATCTTTTTACTTCTTCTTGTTGCTGGATATCTCGTTCGTATACATCTTCTCTTTGTTTCCCGAGCCTCTAGTGAGTTACAGACAGAGTTAGAAAAGATCAAATCTTTGATGATTCCATCATACATGATGGAATTTCGAAAACTTCTGGATAGGTATCCTACATCTGAACTGAATCCTTTCTGGTTAAAGAATCTCTTTATAGTTGTTCTGGAACAATTAGGAGATTCTCTGGAAGAAATACGGGGTTCTGCTTCTGGTGGCAACATGCTATTGGGCGGTGGTCCCGCTTATGGGGTCAAATCAATACGTTCTAAGAAGAAATATTGGAAGATCAATCTCATCGATCTTGTAAGTATCATACCAAATCCCATCAATCGAATAATTTTTTCGAGAAATACGAGACATCTAAGTCGTACAAGTAAAGAGATCTATTCATTGATAAGAAAAAGAAAAAACGTGAACGGTGATTGGATTGATGAGAAAATAGAATTCTGGGTCGCGAACAGTGATTCGATTGATGATGAAGAAAGAGAATTCTTGGTTCAGTTCTCCACCTTAACGACAGAAAAAAGGATTGATCAAATTCTATTGAGTCTGACTCATAGTGATCATTTATCAAAGAATGACTCTGGTTATCAAATGATTGAACAACCGGGATCAATTTTCTTACGATACTTAGTTGACATTCATCAAAAGGATCTAATGAATTATGAGTTCAATAGATCCTGTTTAGCAGAAAGACGGATATTCCTTGCTCATTATCAGACAATCACTTATTCACAAACCTCGTGTGGGGCTAATAGTTTTCATTCCCCATCTCCTCATGGAAAACCCTTTTCGCTCCGCTTAGCCCTATTCCCTTCTAGAGGTATTTTAGTGATAGGTTCTATAGGAACTGGACGATCCTGTTTGGTCAAATACCTAGCGACAAACTCCTATGTTCCTTTCATTACGGTATTTCCGAACAAGTTCCTGGATGACAAGCCTAAAGGTTATCTTATTGATGATATTGATGATAGTGACGATATTGATGATAGTGATGATAGTGATGATAGTGATGATGATGACCTTGATATTGATAAGGAGCTGCTAAATATGACGAATGCGCTAACTATGTATATGACGCCGAAAATAGACCGATTTGATATCACCCTTCAATTCGAATTAGCAAAAGCAATGTCTCCTTGCATAATATGGATTCCAAACATTCATGATCTGCATGTGAATGAGTCGAATTACTTATCCCTCGGTCTATTAGAGAACTATCTCTCCAGGGATTGTGAAAGATGTTCCACTGGAAAGATTCTTGTTATTGCTTCGACTCATATTCCCCAAAAAGTGGATCCCGCTCTAATAGCTCCGAATAAATTAAATACATGCATTAAGATACGAAGGCTTCTTCTTTCACAACAACGAAAGCACTTTTTCATTCTTTCATATACTAGGGGATTTCACTTGGAAAAGAAGATGTTCCATACTAACGGATTCGGGTCCATAACCATGGGTTCCAATGCGCGAGATCTTGTAGCACTTATCAATGAGGCCTTATCAATTAGTATTACACAGAAGAAATCCATTATAGAAACTAATACAATTAGATCAGCTCTTCATAGAAAAACTTGGGATTTTCGATCCCAGATAAGATCGGTTCAGGATCATGGGATCCTTTTCTATCAGATAGGAAGGGCTGTTACACAAAATGTACTTCTAAGTAATTGCCCCATAGATCCTATATCTATCTATATGAAGAAGAAATCATGTAAGGGAGGGGATTCTTATTTGTACAAATGGTACTTCGAACTTGGAACGAGCATGAAGAAATTCACGATACTTCTTTATCTTTTGAGTTGTTCTGCCGGATCGGTCGCTCAAGATCTTTGGTCTTCATCCAGACACGATGAAAAAAATTGGATCACTTCTTATGGATTCGTTGAGAATGATTCTGATCTAGTTCATGGCCTATTACTATTATTACTATTAGAAGTAGAAGGCGCTCTGGCTCTGGCGGGATCCTCACGGACAGAAAAATATTG